AAGGGGTTCTAGCTTTCAATTTTTTTTTTCTAGAAAACCCCAAAAAGACCTACTCCTTACTCAAGTTCCCGGTGAGGACCGACCAACATTTCATTAATCTTCCTTTTATTTAGCTTTTATGAATTCCTTATTCAGCAATTACGAATTACGACAGAAATGAAATGTGAAATTTTTGAGTAGTCTACTTCCCTTCGAATGAGGAATCCCCTTCTTAAAAGAATACCTTGAAACCCATAAGGGATTTACTTGTCTATGTATCGTTCTATTCGATCTTTTAGGTCCCTACTTAACCTCGACGGTTATGTCATGATGCCCTTTTAAAGTAAAGCCTATATGCGATGGATAGACTTCCGTAACCATGCCATATTTGTTTACTTGAACATATTTATTTCTAAAAGAAATGGAATGATTAATTCCACGAAAGACGTCTTTTTAACGAGGTACAACTAGCAATTCCTATTTATCTGTTAAGGAATCGACCATAGATCAATTCCCCTTTTTTAGAGTATTGAATACACTCATAATTCTGAGTTTCATGTTGCTCCTACAAAGAGACATGTCAGAGCCGGGGCATCCCAATCAGATTGAGCGGGATGACAGTTTTTCATTCCGAATCTGTAAAATCAAAATTTCGATCAAATCACACATCGCAGTATACGAGGCCTTCTAATTCTTTAAGCGGTTTATCTAAAAGATTCGCGATATAACTAGGAAGACGTTTCAAATACCACACATGAGTTACTGGACATGCCAGTTTAATGTATCCCATTTGATATCTTCGTACCCGAGAATCAACAAACTCGACTCCGCATTGTTCGCAAAATTTCGGTTCTTCTTTTTTATCTCCGATTACTCGATAATTTCCACAAGCACAAATTCCACTTTTTATCGGCCCAAAAATTCTTTCACAAAACAATCCATCCCTTTCCGGTTTATTGGTTTTGTAATGAAAAGTATAGGGTTTTGTCACCTCTCCAATCATCTCTCCATTAGGTAGGATTTTATTGGCCCAAGCGCTTATTTGTTGAGGAGAAACTGATCCAATTCGAAGTTGTTGATGTTTATACCGGTCGATCATAGAAGAAAAATTCTGATTCATTCCGATCAAGCTTCCTTCCTATTAATCTGGAAGTTCTTCTCAGATACAAGGAAATGGTTCAGTTCTAAAGCCAAAGATCGTAGTTCTCGAACGAGCAATCGAAAAGATTCTGGAGCATCCTCGGGGTTAGGTATTGTTCCTCCAATGATCGTAGTACCAAGTACTTCCTGGCGAGCTCTAATATGATCAGATTTATAAGTAAGCATCTCTTGTAAAATATGAGCAACACCAAACCCCTCTAGAGCCCAAACTTCCATTTCTCCTACCCGCTGTCCCCCTTGTTTGGCTCTTCCTCTAAGAGGTTGTTGTGTAACAAGTGCGTAATGTCCGCTGGAACGCCCGTGGATTTTATCATCAACTTGATGAATTAATTTCAGGATATAGGACTTTCCTATTATAACAGGCTGTTCGAAAGGATCCCCCGTTCTCCCATCAAATATTCTGCTTTTCCCCGGATATTCGGGTTCAAATACCCATGGATTCGCTGTTTGCTTACCGGCTTCATATAATTCAGAAAACACCAGTTTTCTGGAGGCCTCTTGCTCATATCTCTCATCAAAGGGTGCTATTCGATAATGCCTGTCTAACAGATCCCCCGCGAGCCCGAGCGAGCACTCAAATATCTGACCTACATTCATTCGTGAAGGTACTCCTAATGGGTTGAAAACCATATCGACGGGTGTTCCATCTTGCAAATAAGGCATATCTTGTCTAGGCAAAATTTTGGAAATGATACCTTTATTCCCGTGCCTTCCTGCTACTTTATCACCTACTTTGATTTCACGCTTCTGTAAAATATATACACGAATCGTTTCTGGATTATAGCTGGAACCCCCTTTTTTATGGACCCATCTCACATCAATAACTCGACCTCTGCCACCTATAGGTAATTTTAGACAAGTTTCTTTTGCAGTGGATACTTGAATACCAAGTATGGCTCGTAATAATCTATCTTCCGGAGCATATGATGATTCTTTCGCCATCTGCGGAGTTAATTTACCTACTAAAATATCACCCGTTTCTACCCAAGAGCCCAGCATCACAATTCCATTTCTGTCTAAATTGCGGAGTAAATGAGCCTCTAAGTGTGGTATTTCGTTAGTGATTCTTTCGGGGCCTTGGCTTGTCACATGAGTTTGAATTTCATATTTCCGTATATGAAAAGAAGTATAAATATCTCCATATACCAGACGTTCGCTAATGAGTACTGCATCCTCAAAATTGTAGCCCTCCCAGGGCATATAAGCTACTAATACATTTTTTCCTAAAGCGAGTTCGCCACCAACTGTAGCAGCACCGTCCGCTAAAATTTGTCCCTTTTTAATGCACTTACCCCGCGTAACCCGGGTTTTTTGATGCATACAAGTATTTTTATTGGAACGTTGATACATAATCAATGGTATACTTAGAGTGTTTCCATTACCTGATAAAAAGATCTTGTCAGTATCGGTATAAATGATCTTTCCCTCGTGTTCGGCTATAGCGGAAACCCCCGAATCTAGAGCCGCTTGACGTTCCAACCCAGTTCCAACAATGCACTTCTCGGATCGAGAAAGCGGAACTGCTTGACGTTGCATATTAGAACTCATTAAAGCCCGATTCGCATCATTGTGCTCGATAAAAGGAATGAGGGAAGCTCCAATAGAAAAATATTGGAAGGGAAAAATGCTTCGAAGCTGAATCTGTTCCCATGCAATAGTCAGGAATTCTTGACGGTATCGAGCCGGAACAACCTGTTCTTCCTGAATACCATGATTTAATCCCAAAGAATTTCCTGCCGTTACCATATAGTATTCATCTATACTTGGTGATAAATAAACCACCGGGACCCCTTTCGGTCTCTCAGAAATTTCATAAAATGGCCTTTCTAAAGACCCCCAATCACCAATCCTCGCATGAATTGCTAAGGATCCAATGAGTCCAACATTGATTCCTTCGGATGTATCAATTGGGCAAATACGCCCATAGTGACTAGGATGAATATCTCGTATCCGAAAACTAGCAGTTCGCCCTGTCAACCCCCCAGGACCCAAATAACTCAATTTTCGCCCATGAACTATTTGTGTCAATGGATTTGTTCGATCCAAAACTTGAGATAGGGGGTGTAGGCCGAAAAATGATTCATAGGTGGTTGTTAATGGAGTTGAAGTTACCAAATTATGAGGAGTCGGTATCAATTTTTGCCTAATAGCTCCACCCATAGTTCCTCGAACCGCATTTTCTAAACGAACCATAGCCAATCCGAATTGATCTTGTAACAGATCCGCTACAGAACGAATACGTTTATTTTTCAAGTGATTCATATCGTCAAGTGTACCCATTCCAAATTTCATTCCGATCAAGTGATCCGCAGCTGCCAATACATCCCGCGGTAACAAAAATGTAATGTTCTGAGGTATATCAAGATTAAGTCTCTGGTTCATATTTCGCCGACCAACCCTTCCTAATTCACATCTTTGTTGAAAAAATTTCTTTTGTAATTCCTTACATAAGGACTCAGAAAAGACTGGGTCCCCGCCTACACAAGCAAATTGTTGATAAAATTCCAAAATAGCATTTTCCTTTGACCCAATTTTTTTTTTCTCCTTATCAGTTGGAAAAGACAAGAAAATTTCAGGGTAACAAACATTATCTAGAATTTCTTTTAAATTCGAACCCATAGCTGATGATGGAACTAGAATAGATATTTTCTGTTTCCTACTCACGCGCGCCCATATCCTTGCTTTTCTATCAATCTCTAATTCTGATCTTCCTCCCCAATCTGATATTATGGTACCGGTATAGACTGAAATTCCGTTATGGTCCAATTCTGAACGATAATAAATACCGGGACTTTGCAATATTTGATTGATTACTATTCTGTATATTCCATTTACTATAGAGGTTCCCAGGGAATTCATTAGAGGAATGTTTCCAATAAATATGGTTTGTTTTTGCATATCCCTACCGGTTTTCCAAATTAATCCCGCGGGTACATACAATTCTGAACAGTATGTGAGTGATCCATGCACAGCTTCTCTTTCTTTTATTAAAGGTTCTACCAATTGATATGTTTCCACAAATAATTGAAATTCAATTTCTTGATCTGTATCTTCAATTTTTGGAAACTTATAAAGTTCTTCCATCAAGCCCTGATCAATGAACCGACAAAATCCCTCAAATTGTATCTGACTAAACCCCGGTACTGTAGATATTCCCCCATTTGCATCTCGAAGCATCTTTAGTTTCCCATTTATCGAAAAAATCCCATTCATTGGCTCATTCTTCGTCGAACGATATGGATCGATCTAGCAATGATGCGGATTTCTCGAGCAATGATGGAATGTATATTCTGTTTACTGAATCACATGAAATTTTAAACAACTCCATATCAGATATGTAATGTCTGAAATGCGTATGAACGGAGAAATAAAGAGAATTTTCTACTCAAATTTGTAACAGATACAAATGAAAATTACTTGAGAAAATAAAACATTCCCGGAAACATAATTCTGCCACTTAACTTAGACTTATGTTATGTATGGAATCTTGTATAGAATATATAAAGTAATCCAATTTCTACCTATTATTATGATATTAAGCTCCTGTTGGATACCAAATAAACGGACTCAGGATTTTTTGATCTATTCTCTCTGAATGCGATAAAGACAGAAATGATTCGCAGAAAGGAGATATGGTGTGACCTACGCGACCCATTTGTATTTGTTCGTCGAATTCGTGGATATAGAATTCCAGTGCACAAGAGGGGTTAAGAACACTCAGATATAGCTGGATAGCTATCCGTATATCGCCTATTCAAGTTCTGCTTGAATAACATGAACCATGCTATATCCTAATTATATTTGATATTCAATGAAAAACGGAAAAATGTAAGCAGGGTAATTCCCTTAATTCTCTTATAGTATAGATATATCATAATCATATATATAATATATAAAATACCTGCTTAGGTGGATCTACGTAACAATTTCTATTCTGGGGTTTACATATACACATAATTGTTATTATAATTGTAATTGAAAAGGATTTTTTTTTCAAAAAAAAATTGACACCGATTAATTGTGTATCAATTTCATTTTCTTATGACACTAACTAAAGAAAGGCAATTTGAGATCCAAAAACCTTTCGTGAATTCACAGTCAATAGTTAATGGTTCAAATTTGCCCTTAATTTTCATTTATGTGACTGAAAAGCCACTTTTTATCTTTCAATAGAAAACCGGGGGGACTTCTTCTTTTTATTTTAGGTTTATTAGAAAAAAGATAAGGAAAGTGGGATTCAGCAAATCCAAAAAGGGTGGGGAATTTTCCTCTATTTTTTTTTTTCGTTTTGGCGGCATGGCCGAGCGGTAAGGCGGGGGACTGCAAATCCTTTTTCCCCAGTTCAAATCCGGGTGTCGCCTGATCAATAAAAACTCGAAATACCTTTGAATAAAGAATAAAATCGTCAAATTCTTGCCCAACAAAAAGCAGAGGAAAATAAATGACTATAATTGCCGTGCTCGATTTTAAGAATCTGGGGATAAAAGACTGTCAATCCTTGCGACTAGGATTCAAAGGCGGATTATGGTATATGGTATATTAAGGCTAGAAAGGCTAGGATATACGGACTTCCACTACTGGTGTAGTGTCTACTTACTGAGTTAGATAGTCAAATGGGGAATCAAACAAATTAGTGGTGTAAGGGGTAGAAGATACTTTGACGTTGTATACAGACTCACGGGAGTCTCTAAATGCTCAGACATTCACTCAATATTGGACCAGCTGGATAATTGTCTTTTCATAGAATAAAATAAAAGTGAAAAAAAAACTTTTTTATTTTCAGTAACCCCCCGGCAAGAATAAAATGTAAAAGGGGGTCTCCTATTGTTTCGCAGAGACAATAAGGATTAGAATTAGATAACAGAGAAGATAGAAATCTGTATTGTATATATATTTTTTTTTGCTTATGGAGGGCAATAAAAAAGCAATAGGTTTACTATATCCTACATGTTCCGTTACTAACATTCCTTTTACAATTACAAGAAAGTAACTGCGCGCTTTGCTTGGGCTTAATGCTTCCTAATTTTACGATAATATAGGAACTTGTTCTGGGTGGATTTATTGGATTAGTTTATCAATAGCCTTCCTCGGTCAGAAATCCTTTTTGACTCTGCGCCACTGATTCGATTATTATTAGTGATTAATACTGGAAGAAATTCTTCATATTCATAGAGATAGGGGACATAATTCACATGGATATAGTAAGTCTTGCTTGGGCTGCTTTAATGGTAGTCTTTACATTTTCCCTTTCACTCGTAGTATGGGGAAGAAGTGGACTCTAGAGTTCTAGAGTCGTTACTAATTTAATTGAGTTGAGTAATAAAGCTGTATCAATACAATAGTTGCATAGATCGTTCTGCAAAGCGTTTTTTTATTTAAATTAAATAAAATATAAAGAATATCTCCCATTTCCAAATAAATTCTAAATGGAATGGAATATATGAAGAAGAACCTTTCAATCAAACACATATTTCATTTCAATTATTCCTATGTTCATATTTTGAAAGTAAAAGGGATACACACGATATGAAATTTTTTCCAGCCAAATGCTTTCTAAATGTCTAAATGTTATATTTTGATGACCTGGCTATTACCAGAATTACATATGCATAGTACAAAGAGTCAGCCCCCTTTTTATTTGTTTCCCTCCTTAGTGCCCAAACAAAAAGGAAGTTAATCTGTTATTACTTAGCTACCTACTTTCTACCGGGGCAACATAGAATAGATAAGATATAAGGGTTGTTCGACAACGTACTAGGCATAATAGGATCTTGCGCCGGGCGATTCACACATCGCGCACTTACCCTTAACCTTTGTTTTAAATTCCTAGAACTCTTAATTTACACTTTACCGACTCATTACCGACTCACTTCATATCGCGGTTCACGCGTTAAAAATAGGCGGAATCCACTACTATATTTTACAAATCTGTCTGAACAATTTCCCATAGAATGACTTGACTCATCTGTTAATGGCTCAATCAATTATTCTTTGTTGGGTTGATAAGATATAAAGGGGGAGTACTCGGTTTCGTTTCTTTATTTATTATATATCTATACGCCCATAATATCCGTCCATACCATATCTTTCTTCCATTGATTTGATTGTTTCGACAGCTCCCGGTATTCCTATTGAAAATAATAAGAAACCTAGTAATTCGAAGCATAAGACATATAAAACATAAGAGTCAAAACGCACATTCGATTATGCTCAGAATCACGACAAATCAAATGGATGTTTCAAAGACCTAGACTTGAGAGGCCTTGCTATTTCGGAATTGGGGTGAGGGGCTTTTTACTTTATTTTTTTATATGTACATTACGCATATGTGATTTATATGTACTTGGATGAATATACATA